CCTACTAATGTAATTTCCATTACGGATGGACAAATATTTTTATCCGCCGATCTATTCAACGCTGGAATACGACCCGCTATTAATGTGGGTATTTCTGTTTCTAGAGTAGGATCCGCAGCTCAAATTAAAGCCATGAAACAAGTAGCCGGCAAATCAAAATTGGAACTAGCTCAATTCGCGGAATTAGAAGCCTTTGCACAATTTGCTTCTGATCTCGATAAAGCTACTCAGAATCAATTGGCAAGAGGTCAACGATTACGCGAATTACTCAAACAATCCCAAGCAGACCCTCTTCCGGTGGAAGAACAGGTAGTTACTATTTATACCGGAGCGAATGGCTATCTTGATCCGTTAGAAGTCGGACAGGTAAAAAAATTTCTCGTTCAATTACGTACCTACTTAAAAAAGAATAAACCTCAATTCCAAGAAATTATATCTTCTACCAAAACACTCACCGAGCAAGCGGAAGCTCTTTTGAAGGAAGTTATTCCGGAACAGATCGAACAGTTTCTACTTCAGGAACAAACATAAATTCATCACTCTTATTCTTAAAAGAATAATAATAGAGAAATAGTTCTGATTTGAATCATTAAAAATGGGTTTCTTGGCATAGCTATAAAAAAAAAATAAAGATGTAAATAAATTGCGTCCAATAGGATTTGAACCTATACCATAAGGTTTAGAAGACCTCTGTCCTATCCATTAGACAATGGACGCTTTTCATTCCTAACTTTTCAAATTCTTTCTTTCTCTAGGATAAAATTTGATTACGATTACAAGGAAAATCCTTTAGGGAATAAAAAAAATAAGGATGCATACCAAACATAATAAGGAAAGGAATGTAGTAAGTATTGTATGTATTAAGCGGGTAGCGGGAATCGAACCCGCATCGTTAGCTTGGAAGGCTAGGGGTTATAGTCGACGTTTGTTGATTATTTTTAACGTCTCTAATTCAAAACCGAACATGAATTTTTGCTTTCATTCGGCTCCTTTATGGAAAATCGATGTATTCCCAGTCCCAGATAAAAAATGATATCCATAACATCTATGTCAGCTTTTCTGTCTGAATGCATCCAAAGCTACTCACTTTCTAGATGATCCCTCTAGACGAGGGGGATCATATAAAATCCAAATCCGTTTAGTCTAGTTACTTCGTTCCCTATTTCTACTCAACTCACAGGATCCTGAGGAAAAGAATTTGGTTTCCACCGAGCTGAAACAATACGCCGATGGTTTTAGTAAACCAAAAACATCATTTTATAGCTATGGGCTTCAATCTCCCCTTAAAAAAATTGAAGATCTAGTTACGATTGGAAATAAACTTTTGTATCTTCATCCATGGATCCTTTACTCATACTCATTCAATTGGAAGAGTTGATCCAATTCAAAAAAATTATGCTTCGCGATCCCATAATCCAAATTTTGTCTTTATTAAATTTCTAATTGACTTTTGGATACAAATCGTGAGAAGTTATATTCTTCCTCAAATATGCCATTGAGAGGTAAAGGATTAAACCTTTTTAAGAAATAAAGTTTTTTTGTCGGAAACTGAAAGACCCCTTAACTATTTAAGGGGTTAATAGAACGAATCACACTTTTACCACTAAACTATACCCGCTACAATTTCATTATTGTATATGAATGGAACCTTTGTCGAATAAAGGAGATGAACCTCAAACCAAGATAGCATCAGAATTATGAAAATTATAGCGTTAACATCTATTTCACCCCGCTAGAAACTTAAATTAAAGAAGAAAAAAAAAAAAGGCAAGGCGAAGAACAAAAAAAGACTTATTTAATAATAAATATTAAATTATAAATAAATATAAAATATATGTGTTTAATATTTGAGTTTATTGTTTCTTTAATATATGTATAATGTATGATATGTGTCTGTATATGTTTTTTTACAGTTAAAGTAAATAAATTTAGTAAAATAATAACAAATCTTAATTCTTAAATAATAAGAATTAAGATTTGAAATAATAAGAATTAAGATTTGACACTTCCATCATAGAATGAGAATAGAAATTGCCCGACCAGTACTTAAGCGGGCCAGGGTTTTTTCGTACAAAATAAAAAAGTAAGGTAGTCTTTCTATTGGTGATATCTGTTTTAAATCATTATATAAATTGAATTGCTGATCTGATCAAAATTTTTTATATCGTATAATATCATCATAATATTTATATATATATATTGAATTGATTGTTTTTTATATTTTTCTATTATAATAAGAAGCTATTTTACCTGTTATATCACAAAAAAAATTTTCAATTTTGAGTTGGGAGAGATGGCTGAGTGGACTAAAGCGGCGGATTGCTAATCCGTTGTACGATTTTTATTTATACCGAGGGTTCGAATCCCTCTCTCTCCGCTATCCCTCATCACTGGATCCCTTGATTAAAATAGTTAATGGAATAAAGAATTCCTAAAAAAAGCAAAGCTAAAAATGTCTTATGTTTATTCTTCACGTCCAGGATTGCGTCCTGGATCATTAGATAAGAATCCGAAGATGAAGAGAGAAACAAAGAATATCACTACTGTATAAACAAAGAGTTTGAGAGTAAGCATTACAAAATCTCCAAGATCATTTTTTTAGGGGAATAGATTACCTATTTTTTTCGTACCGCATATGCTATAATGAAGTGTGTGTTTTTTTTTTTTCAAAAAATCATGAATTTAGGAGAATATTGAAAATTTCATCGAAAACTTACAGCAGCTTGCCAAACAAAGGCTAAGAGAAAAAAGAATAGAGGTATGATAGGCATAATGTCTATGAGTGGATTGAAAAAAGCATAAGCCTCGGGCAATTTGGCGAAGAAAAAACTACTCGAACTCAAATAAGGGATAGAATTAAGACAGATACAGATTAAACTAAAGATATTAAGCATAACAAAAATTTCGTTCTTGTAGATTAGATAATTTAATTTTGATTGAGTCATTTTTATAATATAAGGTAAAAATCAAAAAGGCAGGCCAAAAAATCCTTCTTTTTCTTTGAACTATCCCAAATCAAAAACCCCTTTCAATTCTCAAACGAGAATACAAAGAATTAGACTTTCATACAATATCTTAATAGAATTCAATGTAATGATCAATGAATTTTTTGATTCTATATGTATAGAAACCTAGCAACAATATATTACATACTAGAATTGACGAATAACCAATACTAATATAATATTAGTATTTATTAGTGTTGAATAGAAATTCAAATGGGGCGTGGCCAAGCGGTAAGGCAACGGGTTTTGGTCCCGTTACTCGGAGGTTCGAATCCTTCCGTCCCAGACCCTTTCTGCTATAAAGGGCAGATTGGATCACATTGTTTCCAACATTAAACAGAAAATTGTTAAAGAGAACAATCTTTCGTTCTGAATTCTAAGAATGATTCTTAAGAATTTTTTTGTTTCTTACAAACAGAATCAAGTGTCAAATGCAGTTGGAAATAAAGATCTTTAATTTTTTAACTTAATTTTTATGATATAAATCTTTGCTTTGGTATTCGAAGAAGTGCAATAAATCTATATATTATCGATAAACTTTCCAACCTTCGTGGGTCATTGGAATAGTTTATTTGATTAAAAATAGATTTTATTCTGGAATTGGGAATTCATTAGAGCCCCTTTCTTTGAGGTTTTTAATTTATTTGTTCAAGAAAAAAAAGGATCCTTCATGATTGATCGTCCCGAACAATCTGTTGAAAATTTCAATAAATCTTAAGCAAACTAAACTCATTTATTCTTTTTTGTTATGTATTGTATTTCATTCTTATGTATTGTATTTCATTCTATTAATATGATATGGGGTTAAAAAAGGGATCCTTCCTGAGTAAGACTTTTCCGGAAAGTAAGGAAAGGAAAATATTATTATATCTATAAATAGTCTCTATAATATTAAATTATAGAGACTATTTATAGATATAATATAAAATCAAAACTATACGGCCGGCCATATCATAATATATAATAATATATACATATATCAGTTGATCCAATGACTATTCATGATTTCATATTGAATCAATTCCATATCAGTTTGAAATAAAATAAGAGAAATGTTATGGTAAAACTTCGTTTGAAACGATGTGGTAGAAAGCAACGTGCGACTTGAAGGACATGATTGACTGTGGATTCTTACATCCGCCATTTTCTATAAGAATGAAGATGCTCTTGGCTCGACATAGTTTGTTCTTTTTAATAGGAACCTAATTTGTGTTGGGTTCTAATCTAAATAAAAAGTACATGATGAAGCTCGAGCAGAAAGGATTGAGATTCATTTATCGGGGGGAAGAATCTAGGGTTAGTGACAATAAAAATCAATAAGTTGAACCAACTTTGTAAATATATCCTCTCTAATATAAATTTTTAATATAAATGGATAAATTATATAAATTTAAATAGGGTTAAAATTCAAACAAGTTTGAAATAAAAAATAAAATAAGTAATATTTGTCGGAATTCATAAAACTATTTCGATCAAAAGTGTATCACAAGGGAATCAATCTCTCTTATTTTTTTCTATAGAAAGAAAAAAAAAAAGCAAACAAAGGGTATGTTGCTGCCCTTTTGAAAGGAGTAAGGATCACCGAAGTAATGTCTAAACCCAATGATTTCACAAAACAAAGATAAAGGATTCCGGAACAAGGAAACACTATTTTCAATTGTCTCAACAATTGGATCAAAATGCGGAATAAAAATTGATTCGAGACAAACAAAAGAAGTTAGAGACGGCTCAATAAATATCTAAGGATTTCCTCAGAATTACCCAACTTGAGTTATGAGTACGAATGAGATCTTTTTAACTTTCGTAAGGAAAGAGAAAGAGGAAGAAAAAACCACTTTAATCATAGTCTAATTCATTATTTCTTCAGTATTTTATGGATATATTTGCCGTTATATACAGAAATTAGAATCATTTTTTCTCGAGCCGTATGAGGATAAAGCCTCCTATACGTTTCTAGGGGGGGCATTGTTTATCTACATCTATCCCGATGAGCCATCTATCGAATCGTTGCAATTGATGTTCGATCCCGAAGAGAAGGAAGAGATCTTCGGAAGGTAGGTTTTTACGATCCGATAAAGAATCAAACCTATTCAAATGTTCCCGCTATTCTATATTTCCTTGAAAATGGCGCTCAACCCACAGTAACTGTTCATGATATTTTAAGGAAGACAGAATTATTTAAAGAAGGAATATTGGGTTAACTGTTAATTTAATTAAATTAAAAAAAAAAAATTGAATAAAAAAGAGAGGGTACTAGCATCTATACTTTGTATAATTATTTCTCCATAATTTGTTTGCTCTTTTTTTTGCTCACTCATTATTTTATTATTTATTTTTTATTGTGGGAATTTAATTTACCGACAAAGACAGGGTGAATTTTGGTTATTGTACCTCTTTTGATTGAATCAACTCGATATTTTTCTCTACCCTGCCTTTATTTATTTTTGCATTCAAATTTATTTTTTTACTTATATTGTGCCAATCCAACACAAGGCCTTAATTTGATTTATTTAGAATTTTTTTCTCAGCATTCTATATCATATTGACAATGGTGTACCGAACAAATATAATTTGATCGTAGATAAATAAAATGGATCTGTTTATTCCTACCTCATATTTATTTTTTTTTCCTTCGCTTTAGCCTTAGTCACCTTAGTCATAAGGATGTGTTTACTGAATTTACTGGTATACAAGACGTGAAAAAAAAAAAAATGGAATGGATCAAGAGAAAAATAGGTATAAGTTTTTATTATAGATATTAGATATATCTATATGAGAATTTATTTGAGAATTTATTATTTTTTAATCCAATCCCACCTATTTTAGTGGATTGGTGTTTATAATTGATTAAAAAAATCTTTCTTTTAAATTTAATTTGTTGCTAGTTCAATCTTTTTATTTTGGCGGGATGGGATCAAAAAATTTTTTTTTATCGTATCTACAATCCGGGTTGCTAACTCAACGGTAGAGTACTCGGCTTTTAAGTGCGACTATGATCTTTTACACATTTGGATGAAGCAACGAATTCGTCCAGACTATTGGTAGAGTCTATATAAGACCACGACTGATCTTAAAAGGTAATGAAGGAAAAAACAGCATGTCGTAATAATTTTTTTATTAAAATTAAAATAGAACTTTTAATTTATCCTTAACTTAACTGTATATATATATATTATTAATTGTTTTCATTTTTGGAAGGAGACAAAAGAAATTTACAGTTGGGTCTAGTGAATAAATGGATATCGTCTTTTAGCCCTAATTTTGGTAAAACAAAAGCAACGAGCTTATATTCTTAAAATTGGAATAATTACCCGATCTAATTTGGATGTTAAAAATAGATTAGTGCCAGTGCAGAAAAAGGTTTTTATGCGAGTAAATCATTGATTATTTTTTATTTTTTTATGAAAAAAAAATCCTAACTATTCTCTTGGAGACGGATGTGTAGAAGAAACAGTATACTGATAAAGTAAAGAGAATATAATTTTTTCCAAAATCAAAAGAGCGATCGGGTTGCAAAAATAAAGGATTTTTTACCCTCTTTTAACAAAGGATAAAACCTATAGAAAAGGAGAGGAAAAGGATCCTGTTGATTGGATTCTAGGTCTCCGGGGTCTATCTTTATTTCTTAACTATATATACTGTAATTATATACCCTGTTCGGACCATATTGCACTATGTATCATTTGATAATCCAAGAAATGCCTCCTGTCTTGTGTCTCTGTTTCAAGTAGAAAAATGTAAATGGAAGAAGTACAAGAGTATTTAAAAAAAGATAGATCTCCGCAACAACACTTCCTATATCCGCTTCTCTTGCAGGAGTATATTTACACACTTGCTCATGATGATAGTTTAAATGGTTCGATTTTTTACGAACCTATCGAATTTATTGGTTATGACAATAAATTTAGTTTAGTACTTGTAAAACGTTTAATTATTCGAATGTATCAACAGAATTTTTTGATTTATTTGGTTAATGATTCTAATCAAAATAGATTCGGTGGACACTCCAATTATTTTTATTCTCATTTTTTTTATTCTCAAATGGTATCAAAGGGTTTTTCAGTCATTGTGGAAATTCCATTCTCGCTACGATTAGTATCTTCCTCCGAAGAAAAAGAAATACCAAAATCTCAGAATTTAGGATCTATTCATTCAATATTTCCTTTTTTAGAGGACAAATTATCTCATTTAAATAATGTTTCAGATATACTAATACCCCATCCTATCCATTTTGAAATTTTGGTTCAAATCCTTCAATGCTGGATTCAAGATGTTCCCTCTTTACATTTATTGCGATTCTTTCTACATAAATATCAGAATCTGAATAAAACTATTCAGAGTAATAAAACTATTTATGTTTTTTCAAAAGAAAATAAAAGACTATTTTGGTTCTTGTACAATTCTTATGTATCTGAATGCGAATTTTTATTAGTTTTTTTTCATAAACAATCCTGTTATTTACGATCAACATCTTCTGGAGCCTTTCTTGAACGTT